ATAAATTCTTAAACCAGGTCGACTGATTCTTTTTAAATTTAGACTACTTTTGTCGGTTCCTTTCCGATTTCTTCTATGTCGAAGAGTTAAAACTAAAATTTGTTTTTTTCCTTCCAAATGTTTTCTCACATTTTCAATAAACCCTTCTTTTAACAAAATTTTTATAATGTTTTCGGTTCTGTTATTAGATTCTATTCGAACTGTTTCTTTTTTAGCCATATCGGCATTTCGTATAGAGGTTATAATATTGGCGATTGTGTCCCTCCCCATGATAAACAAATCTTCTTCTTTTATTATTTTGAGCTAATCAACATATCTTTTTATTTTTTCGTAATTCACTTAGGTAAGTAACTATTCCTAACTAATAACTAAGTAGTTGAAATTAATCTCACTAGTAGAAATCTAATTAATTACACAAATAGTTACTTCATTTGTTGAATATATTTTTTTTTCTTTAATATTCTATAAATAGGAATAGAATATTAAAGAAAAAAAAATCAACTATAATTCTATCAAGTATGTGCCTGAAAAAAACGCTAGTTTTTTTTTTTCTTTTTTCAACCAATTCTCTTCAATTTATCATATTAAATTCATTAATGAATTATAACACTTCTGGGGCTAATGAAATTATTTTAGTAAAATTTAACTGTCTCAATTCCCCCGCAATTGGACCAAAAATTCGCGTTCCTTTTGGATTTCCTTTTTGATCAATAATAACTGCAGCATTATCATCATAGCGTATTATCATACCGTTGTCACGTTTGAGTTCTTTTGAAGTACGTACTATTACAGCTCGAATCACTTCCGATCTTTCTAGTGATGAATTTGGACCGACTTCTTTGATCACCGCAACAATAACATCACCGATATCAGCATATCGTCGATTACTAGTACCTAAGATTCGAATGCACATTAATTTTCTGGCTCCGCTGTTATCTGCTACATTCAAATGGGTCTGAGCTTGGATCATAGCATTTTTGGATCTCGTATTATTATCTAAGCAACGAAAGAAAAAGGAAAAGTAATATTATTTTGTCAATAAAAAAATGTGCGACTTTCCTTTCCAGTTCTAAAGAACTTTGTCTTGTGGATTAGTTGCTCGAATAATAAACTGGGTTCGTATCGGCATTTTTGATGCTGCTATTGAAATAGCTTTTCGAGCTACCTTTTCTCTTACTCCCCCCATTTCATAAAGTATTCGTCCGGGTTTAACAACAGCTACCCAAAACTCCGGTGATCCTTTTCCGGAACCCATCCGTGTTTCTTTAGTCCTTACAGTAACTGGTTTATCGGGAAAGATGCGTACCCATATTTTTCCACCACGACGCGCATTTCTGGTCATGGCTCGACGTCCCGCTTCAATTTGTCTAGATGTAACCCAAGCGGGTTCAAGTGCTTGAAGAGCATATTTACCGAAAGAAATCTGATTACCTCGAAAGGAACTTCCTTTCATTCTTCCTCTATGTTGTTTACGGAATCTGGTTCTTTTGGGGTTATAATTGATGGCTGCTTCGGAATTCCATCTTTACTCCAGAACTGGACATGAAAGTTTCCTCTCATCCAGCTCCTCACGAATTCAATTATTTGCAAAAAAAATATAGGCCCTAGAAGTATCTAAAAAAGCTCTGCCATATATAATTACGATATTGACATCGTTCCTTTTTTCACATCTATACTAATTTTATTAGTATTAGTTTGATTATTCAAAATTTGGGTATTTTATTTCTATAGTTGTTTATTTTGATCTTATTTAGCATGCATTTTCTTTTAATTGTGAATATAAAAATTTTCATATCATAAAAATTTTCGTGGGCGAATATTGACTCTTTATATTGAAGCTTTCCGTTTTTTATTATTATTTATAGTAGGTCTATTTTTACTTATGATTAAAAAAAAATTAGTATTCTGGTTCTTTTCGCTATCCTTCCCCTAAAATCATTAAAATTCTTTCGTGAATAGAATAATAAGAATTCAGAGGTTTCATCGTTCCCATTGCTTTTTCATTCATGCTTAGGTCTTAATTGTCCAAAAGAGCTTTTATTATTTTATTAATAGTTAATGTCGAATCAATTTTCTTAGTCGTTATTGACTCGAAGCTCGTTATTTTTTTGTGTTCCTGATCGGTATAATTAAAAAAGAGGTTAATTAAATTATAGATCAATGGGTATTCATGCTTTTTTACATTGTTTTTTAGAACTCAATTTAAAGACCGTACATATATAGATATACATATTCATCCTCTTCATAGTTTTTTCTTTCTTTCTCCCTTCCTTTCTTTTTTTATCTGTCCTTTTTTTTTTTGTAAGTTGTTAATGCTATTGCTTTTTTCAGGCAATAAGTTGTTTGTTACGTAATTTAGAAACTGCTTTTTGAATTCAGATAATTGAAAGCGATGAGTTGGTTATTTTTTTTTTTTTTTGTTTCTTCATAATATTTTTGGTGAGTCTTTTTTGAATTGACTAGCGCTATAAAAAAAAACCAACGAGTCACACACTAAGCATAGCATGTATATACAATAATTAACAAAATTATGTAATTATTATTTAACCTTATAGAATTATACTAGTTTCTATTTTTTGAGTGTAATAAAAATGTTGTTGTATTCTGTTTCCTCAATATCTAGCCAGAGCGAAGAACAAGCAAAATCAAGTATAGATTTTTTTTTCTTGGTCTTGAAAGTCTCCAAATACCCAAATTTTGATCCCTAATACTCCATAAATAGTTCGAACTGGATAACAACAATAATCGATTTTAGCTCGAACGGTTTGCAGTGGAAGTCTACCTTCCCTAACCCAGTGGCTCCGTGCCATTTCTTTTCCACCCAGACGTCCGCTTATTTGGATTTGAATTCCTTTTGTATCCGCCTGTTTGGCTAATTCAATAGCCTTTTTCATGGCTTGTCGAAATGAAACTCTATTTTTTAATTGTCCAGCTATAAATTCTGCAAGAATATTTGGATGACCGTAAGGATTTGCAATCCTTACAATCGTCATGTTTAGTTTTCGGTTCTCACAATTTAGTTCTTGTTCTATATTTAATTGTAATTCTTGAATTCGTTTCTGTTGGTTTTCTATTAATAATTTGGGAAATCCCATATAGATTATAACTTGAATAACATCAATTCTTTTTTGAATTTCTATCCGTGCAATTCCCTCAAGAGCTGAGGTTTTTTTTATAGTTGTCTGTACATAATTTTTGATACAATTTCTTATTTTTTGATCTTCTTGAATACCCTCCGAATAGTTTTTAGGATGGGCAAACCACATTGAATGGTGGTTTTGGCTTGTTCCAAGTCTGAAACCCAGTGGGTTTGTTTTTTGTCCCATAATTTTCCTCCACTATTTTAAATATTATCAACTCTCTTATTTGAAGACTTTACCAGGTAACGATTTTGGATTTTCCTTTGTTCGATCTGTATTTTTCTCAGATTCGAAAAATTTTGTCTCGTCGTCTCTAAATAAAATATCTTTCACTACAATGGTTATATGACAAGTTCGTTTTTTGATCATAAAACTGCGACCCCGAGCTTGAGGTCTTCTTTTTTTTGATGTAGGTCCTTCATTGACTTGCGCTTGACTAATAATTAAATTTTCTTTATTAAAACCTGCATTGGCATTAGCATTTTCAGTTGCCGAATAAACTAATTTGAAAATTTGATACGATGCTTGATAAGGCAAAAGCTCAAGTACCATAAGTGCTTCTTCGCAGAACCGTCCACGAATCTGGTCAATAACTCGTCGAGCTTTATCAGCTGACATATGTATATATTGACTTGTAGCATAGACCTCGCCATTGTTCTTTTTCTTTCTTTTCATAACATTTTCCTATATTAATTACTAATAAGTTAGATAAGTAAAAGATCATTTAGATAACTACAAAAATGTATTTATTGGTTTTTTTTAATATCAATCCTGAAAATTGACTACTAAAAAAAAAAATTAACGCCGACGAGATTTGGTATCATTTTTTGAATATTCTCCAAAATTTCGAGTAGGTGCAAATTCGCCCAATTTGTGTCCCACCATCGTATCTGTTATAAAAATAGGTAAATGCTCTTTTCCATTATGGATAGCAATGGTATGGCCAATCATTCTGGGTATAATGGTTGATGCTCGCGACCATGTTACTATTATTTCTTTTTCTTCTTTTGTATTAAGCTTATTTATTTTTCTTAATAAATGAATTGTTACAAAAGGGGTTTTTTTTAATGAACGTGACACAGTGAATTTCTCCTATTTTAGGTTGTTTTGATTTCTTTTTTTTGAAAAGACGAACAAATCAATTCGATTTTCTCTCCTATCCCATTTTAGTTACTACGGCGACGAAGAATCAAATTTTCACTATATTTATTCTTTTTTCTACTTCGTCTTCCAAGTGCAGGATAACCCCAAGGGGTTGCGGGTTTTTTTCTACCAATTGGAGCCCTCCCTTCACCACCCCCATGGGGATGGTCTACAGGGTTCATAACTACTCCTCTTACTACAGGACGTTTACCTAGCCAACGTTTCGATCCGGCTCTACCCAAATTTTTCTGGTTCACCCCAGCATTCCCTACTTGTCCCACTGTTGCTGAGCAGTTTTTGGATATTAAACGAACCTCCCCAGAAGGTAATTTTAATGTGGCCAATTTGCCCTCTTTTGCAATCAGTTTCGCTACAGCACCTGCAGCTCTAGCTAATTGTCCACCCCTTCCAAGTGTGATTTCTATGTTATGTATGGCCGTGCCTAAGGGCATCTCGGTTGAAGTAGATTCTTCTTTTTGATCAATCAAAACCTCTTCCCAAACTGTACAAGCTTCTTGCAAAGCATACGGCTTTCTGGATGTAGATGATGATATCTATACAGATGGATCTTCTATATCTTATATATCAATAATGAAGTAAAATATCCTAATGAGTGGATATATAGGAATCCAAATCTGCCGAATCACTCATGTTATGCTCTTCTCCATCCTAGGTCTTCCCGTTCCTTCATCTGGCTTATGTTCTTCATGTAGCATT